TAGCCTCCCTAGAACCTGGCAAAGTCATTATCAATGAATTCCCGAGCTATTATCAACCAAGATATGCGATCAAGAGAAAGGAGGAAGACTGAATAAGATTTTGAAACGGATTCTCTGACCTTCTGACCTATAGGGATGGAAATCGACCCGATCCTAGCCCCACAGTCAAGGACTACAGGAGAAATCTTCGCGGAGGAAGCACAAGAACTTGTCTGACGCCTTACCGCTCATCGAACGAACCCTTCTACTTCTAACCCTCGGATAGGTTTGAGTTCAGCGGGTAAAAGCGCTACTGGCTCTACTTCATAGGGGTAGATAGGCTTCTTGTTTCTTTGGAGCCCTTGTCCTTGCTTGGCTTTGGGGTAGGCCCCTCTTCCAATGAGTTGAATCTTGACCGCACTTCCCTCAGGTCGAGCGGGAGAACTTCTGGTATGTCTTTGGCATTGGCAAAGGACAAGGATTTTAGAATAGATGACGCTCCGTCCTCGGTTGAGCCTTTTCGCCTCTCTCCCGGTCGGTGGTTGAGCGACTTGAAGCTTCTTCTGCTGAAACAGCTAATGTGGCTGACCGCATCTCTTGCCGCACATTAACCTAATGAATCTGTTTGGGACGCTTAGGCCTCTCCTTCTCCTGAAATGAAATCTGCCGGAACATAAAGATCTTCAAATTGAATATCTAAAGTAGTTTAGACCTCCGACATGATAGACTCTTCCCCCGTGAGATGCCTCCCTTCTTCTTGTCAGATCGATAGGACTAGTATAAGGGTCCGGCCCGAAGCCGATGTTTCTTTTGTGTCAGCCTTCCTTCCCGCCAAAGCAAAAGAAAAGGCTGTTGGTTCGGCTACTACTCTTTCTTCTATGATGCTATTTCGGTCCCATTCCTCAAGGCAGAGGAAGGTTTCCCTGATGACTGATCAACCCATGGTTTGGCTACTTCTGTATGGTCTTACCGAGAACCCTTCAGATAGGGTATCTCCATGTGTGACTATATTTCTTTCTAATTTCATCATTGACCGGGTGAGGCATTCCATACATCTCTACATCTCTTTTATCTGGAGCAGCTAGAGCTAAGCCCTTCTTTCACTCACATCTGGTACCCTGGAGCAGTACCTATGGAAAGGATCAAGACCATAGGGGAGGGGGGAACAAGCTCTTCGGAACGGATACCCATCTCTTTGAATCAAATCTTTCCAGGATGATCGCTTCCAAGCATTTAGTGCCATGTTTTGTTACCTGACTACTGCGACCTCTAAAGGAAAAGAAGCATACTTGAAGGGCCCATAGAGAATAGCCCCTACGGACACCATCTATCAATCGTTCCATCTCTGCTTTCCCAAAAAAGAAAAAGAAGCTTTATCCTATTATCTTTATGCCAACTCTATTGAAATCAATCATCACATTATGCTTACACCACACCATCCGACGCTTGATCTTACCAATCTCATTTTATATACGAGAATTCTATGCTCCTCGCAAAGATATCCTTTCTTTCATCTATGGGACGGTAGATCCACACTGAATCATTCCATTCGAAAGGGGAGGACGACAAAAGAGAAGGTCTTTCGATTTTGACTCAGGGAAAAAATACACCTACTATAGGGGGTAGTCTTAAGGCTAGAAAGGAGATCAGGCAAGGATTCGGAGAGCAGAAAGGAAGTGCGGGGATTCGCACCGGCAACTCCCAAGATGATTTGATCACGGCCCTTCCGGGCAGGGCTGTAAAGAGAGAGAATAGCTTCAAGCAGGTATCCAATTGACTGAGCAAACAGAGGAGCAAGCGCACTAGGCCCCGTCTCTCTCTTATAAGGCAGTGAAAACCCTAGCTTGGAGTAGTCCCGATCTCTACTTCATGAAATTCATAATCAACTATACAAAAGTCCCTTCATTATCTCACTTTTTCTCCCCTTGAAATTGGTTCCTCCCCTGCTATGAGTTCTCCTTCCGACAGGTTGACACTTACAGCTGAACTACCACCTAGCGCACTAAGTCCCCTCATAAGGCTGGCTCAACTGAATCCGATAGTAGTAGTCTCCGTCGACGTCAGTGGTGAATGAAAAGCATATTCACCTATTGCTTCAGTGCCTGCGGAGGCGCTTGCTTAGATGAGAGTGGAGTTCCTTCACCTCCAACAGCTTTCTTTCCTCTCAACCTCGAACAGCCCCACAGCCTCTCTCTCGTGGGCTAACCAATGCGCCCCTACTAACAGCTATCTAATGCAAATATCTCATTTATGAGCCTGAAAGCTTAAAGGCAACTGAGAGCAAGCAAACCGTAAGGCCCACTCGACCTGTATGGATTCCCCCTGCCCGGCTCTACCTCAGTGGATTCCGAACTTATATCAAATCAAATGAGTAAGCAGTAGACTTCAAGTCTAAAGTTTCAGATATCAATAGTAGTGAATATCCATAGTCTTTTTCCAATATTCAATTGATCGTATGGAAAGGCGCCTAGACGGAACCTATACGAAGGAGCAAACAAGCAACGGTAACTACTATACTTGACTTGCCCACAGAATTGACTAAAGCCAGAAGTAGAGAATAGGGCTATTTCAGCTCACGACTTGAAATATTGAATACTTTAGGCAGCTTATCGGACTCATAAGCAAGAAGTGGATCCTAGCTCAGGAGGAAAGAGCTAGCCTTCTTTCCTGTCTATAGATCACGAGCTTACTCGAAGAAGTACTTAGGATTATCAAAGCTCACTTTCCGCCCTGTACTGTAGTTCAGAAAGCTGATTGAGGGCAAAACCTCTTCTTCTGTCTTCCCAGCCTCGAGAATCAAGCACCAACAAGGAATCGAGCACGTAGATAAAGATTTTTCAATTCAGGGGATGAATATATGACAATTGAACTGATAAACCAATATCAGTCTCAAGGGAAGTTAGTACTTTCATCAGCCGTAGAAGTTCATATGAAATGACTTGATTTAACTCCAGCGAGTGTAATACCTGAAGCGAGCCATAGAGCTGCTTCGAGGGGATAGGCGAGGTTCCCAAGCGGTAAAGACCATACAGGAGTTTTATGCTCACGGAAAGTCTTTAGTTCGCTGGTCTTTTTGATTTCCCACTTGCTCTGTGGGAATTGAAACCCCTGTTTGCTGTACTAGCCCCTGACCTGTGAGTGAGCCTACACTCTCTCTATTCGAGTGAGTTCCACTTCTTATATGCCATCTCTCCTCTCCAGCTTCTGATTGAGAGATTCGAGGAGGGAAAAGGAAACCTAGGAGAAAACAAAAAGAAGAGGATTCTACATCCTAGGAACAATCCTCAAAAGCTTTCAGTAATTCCTATGAACAAAGGGGTTTTTTAATTACACCAGCTAGGTAAGAAAAAAAAGAGAAAGAGTTCAAATCCCACAAAGCCACTAGGCCAAGAAAGAGACTTTTGTAGTGGAATTTCAATCCACAAAAAAGAAAAGGGTTTTAGAATGATTAGAGTACCCACGGAGCGGTAAAAAGATGGAGTCAATGTGAGGTCTAGCCCCATTCCCGGTCGTGTAAGCCTTCCATTGTTGGCAGTAAGGGACAATCCTTTATTGTATTACTCTTTCCCTCTGCCCGCCAGTCTTGCAGGTCTTTCACCATCTGCTTTTCCTTTAGTTTAGCCTTTTTAGAAGTAAAGGAAGCAGAGAGGACTGGATCTGGATACCGTAAGGCACATGCAACAACATGAAAAGCGTCGGAAAAGGGGATGTGACCATGAAGAGGTTGGGCTGGTTTTGAGCTGCCCTTAGACCGATTCTCTCTTTCGGTTCGGTAGCAGACACCAAGATAGGCTAGGCTGGGAAACCTTATTCGATACGATAGGACAGGTAAACTAAGCAAGGCCTGGAGTGAAAGAGTCTGGGTCAAGAGATTTTCCCCTGGAAGCCTGCCTAGAATAAGCCCTTTTTTATATATAAGCCTTAGGAGATTCCGGATTCAATTCTTTCGAAGATGAGAGATCAGACTATCTCCGAGAAAATAGGGATCACGACCGGGAGAATAACAGGAGTTCGACTCGTTTTTATAACTAACGTTTTACTATTTAGAAATGTCCCTCCTCGCCTAGAAGGATAAGAGAATAGGCAGGAAGACGGGCTTAGTTAGCTCTTTTCAGGTTGAAGAAAGAGGGGCAGCTTGACCAGGGCAGAGGCAGAGGGGGGGGAATAAGAAAAAGGGAGCGCGCGTAAGGAGAGTTTATTAGATGCAGGGAAATATTCCCACAAACCCTAGAAAAAGAAAGAACCATTGGTCAACCAAGCACAAATAAAAGAGTCCTCGTAAGGCCTCCAATCAGTAAAAAGTACTTTACTGAGTCTACGCAAGGAAGAGAAGAGATTCTCGTGGACCGCTAGCCCCGGTTTGAACTCATGAGATCGAGAGAGATGGGGAAGTAAGCGAAGCTGTTTAAGTAAGAGTTACCTAACCTAATTGATTGAATACCAGTCAATTTCCCACAAAAGCATACTTATTTCCGCAACACAATTTCATTGCCTTTGATGCGGCACCTTTAACTGCTAATCTTATTCCACCCGAAGGCTAGTTAAAAAGTCATTGACGTATATGCCACAAAGAGTAGTATCTGAATCTGTATCTGATGAGGATACTGCTGCAGCGGCTGAGTCTGTGGTAGTCTGAATTCATTCCCTCCTCGATGTAGAGAATTGTCCGCCTAAGAGAATCGCGAGTTTACTCGGAGCAGGCTTCCCAAAAGCCTTACAGTAAAGGTAGGTAATCCTCTTCTTTTAATTAGCCTCAAGGGTAGCTCAGACGCCCTCTTCCCATTCATCTTTCCTTTGGGATGAGAAAAGTCTGCTCTCTCTAATATGAGGGTCTGAAAGAGGTTGACTTTCTTTCGAAGAGTTTGCAGGATAAGGGCTTAGAATCGAAGACAATTCGCAAGAAAGAAGAAGTAAGTGAGTCTAATGGCCTTCTTGACCTAAGATCCCCTTTTTCAAGAATAGGTGGTTTGAGAATACGTTGTTGTCTTTGAAAGAATAAGGGGTTACAGAAAGAAAAACGCAAGAGTAGGGGCTTGGGTTTGAATTTTCAAGAAGTAGTTGTAGATGTTATGAACTTAACTGTACTGCTGCATTCCGTAAAGTCTTATTCGATTACGAAAGAAGGTATTCTCTTCCGAAAAGAAGAGAGGCATCTTCGGGTAGTTAGCAGCAGGTAGTCATGCTGGGGGTTTGGGGACCGCAGCCCCCCATGTAAGCAGTAACCATGTTCTCGTGGCCGTGCCTTTCTTATTGATTTGGTAGAGACGGCTCTTTCTTTCGACATTGGAACCAAACCAGATTAAGATCTGGCTATTTGTCTTCGTGGGAAGGTTTCACGCAATTCAATTCATGCATGCTTTTTTTCACTATCAAAATACGATTTGTTATTGTCAAAGTCTCTTTTTCGTTTTCGAGAACTTTGAAAAAAGTCCATTGATGTGAACGAGATGAGTGGCTTTGGTGCCATACTGATGCTCTATTCCAAGCGCTGAACTCTTATGCCTTCCATAAACTTGGTATTAGCTTTCAATAAGTCTCTTTCTTTTTTCAAGCTATGACGGGCTTGAGTAGTTATTTTTCCTCCGTCAGGTCTGCTCCTTCTTTCTATCCTTAATAAGAGTGTCATCCATAACTTACTTATTTGCCACAGCTCCTTCTTCAGGAAGAGCTTTCATGGCGGACCAGCCTTCTGAAGTGGAAAGGAAGATTAAGGTAGATTGCTGGAGAATATCTATTGATTTCTGGGATAGACTGTAGAAAAATCTACAACTTCCACTAAAACCCAAAGGAAAGAAACTACATCTAAGTAAACTGGCTGGCTAAAAGATAGAGGCTTGGCTGTACTGGATGAAAGTATGAAATATTAATACACTCGGACTATGCCAATAAAAGAAAAGACATAATGTACACGAGCTACTGGTAATATGCGATTACAGGTATGAGACTAGAAACTTGCTTAAAATACTCAGGCTTGAAAGCATATTGATACTAGCTGGTTTGAACTGGAAAACCACTTTACTAAACTGCCTTCTTGCTTTGACTTTTCAGCCCTAGCTATTACTATTCCATTTTAAGGGAAAGAAGGATCTTTCTTCTCTAGAGCTCTCTACGGTGAATATGACTATGTAAGAGAAAGCCGAAGTAAAGCAACTGAAACAGGCCTAGAATAGTTTTGATCGGAGGTTACCATACTTTTCTTTCCAGGCTAAAGCTGTAAGGGATTCAAGCTTGCGAAATGCCTTTCATTCTTGAGTAAACAGGCTTTGGACACAGGTGCGAGTCTATGCGGAAAGGATAGTCAAAAAACTCTATACGAGACGCGAGTAGTTGGTGGAATAGGAGTAAGGACTTTGTTAGCCCAAGTCCCTTGCTTGAAGAACTATCGCACTTTCAGTGGTACTGAGACTGTCCCTACCACTACCCTTTATCAAGCAGGTTTACAAGAGTTCTGGCTTTCCCAACTTCTGGGGAATTGAATGGATTTCGCACCCCCCTATTATATGCGGTCCTTACCTTGCTACTCTTACTTCCACTTATTATCTCTCTGTGGGACTTGTTCCCTCTTCAACTCAGCGCTTTATAGATAGGCATTTGGATTGATAATGAGTTTTTAGGTGGAAAGGTCCTACCTTACCTTTCAAAAAAAAGTAGCCGAGCCGAAGGAGCTCTCAAAAATCGAATTTGAGTACCACGTAAAAAAGCTAGCTGGATAAACAAGACAGGGATCACCCGCTCGTCAATGCTACCTTGGGGAGGAGACAAAACACTTTAATATAACAATAGAAACTCATATTCTAAAGCTTTTTCGATATCTGAACAAGATTACTATAGAAGAGTTGGTGAACATTGTTCTGACTCATAGCTCTAAGATGACTAGCATGAATGAGCCAGCTTCAACACTATAGTTATAGAATTCCTTAGTGCTTTTTCTGTGAAACAAAGCCAAGCCTTTTACGCCTTCCATCCCGCGTTTCCCTGCTTGAGACTCTTTTTATTAGCCTAGTCATGAACCACCTGGTTGGAGCCATGGTCTACCCAGCAGTGCTTCATATCCTCCTTGCTCTTTGTCTAAGATTAGACTAAAGGTACCAAAGCAGGCATCCTTTTTTGTTTTTTTTTCTTTTGGCTAAGAAGCCCGTAGGTTGTACGCCAGCCATACGTAGCTTGAACTGTGATGGCCACAATGCTTAGCTATTGCCGATCCCCAAGACGCCTTTGGTTGAATGTTCACACCTGATTCACCGTCTGCACTTCCTACATTCACTCCCGGAAATTGAAAGAGGAAAACAGGAATTGTAACCTCCCGGTCTGCTGTAGTCAGCCTCACGCTGTGCCTGACTGGCGAGTCTGCCGTCTCCGCGGCTTTCCCTTTTTCGGGCTGCTCTTCAAGCCTTCGAGTGCCGATCTTCGCTTGGGCCGGCTCCGAGGCTCTACCCTGGCTTTTCATTGGTTTCTCCCAGGGGCCTTTATCGTATCGCGCGCGCATCTTCAAGCAATCGGGGGAGGCGCCGAATACATAGACGAGGCGGTCCCGGGAATGAAAGTCCATTCCCTCGTGCTCTGGAACTCGGTTGAAGAAAAAAGGTTCAATCTTGTGAAACCGTAGCGTAGGCGAAACCTGGCAGCCCGCCCAGAGTTTGCCCTTCTCCGGTCCTGGTTGGTAATATATTCCTTCCCTCAGCAGGCAACAACACTGGGAGGAAGACGATCAGGATCTCACGTATGGCAGCTGTTGGAACAAACTCCGAATCCAAGAGGTACCTACCTAGAAAAAAAGGAAACTCACCACTCACTGGTGAAAGAGGAGAGAGAAAGGACCAATTGAAGTACCCGCTGGTCCCTGGATGCGTTTAGACACTTCCTTTAGCTGCTCCCAAAGACATCTCCTCTCAGATATTAGATTTGAGGTCTTTTATCTCGTCCAAGGCAGAAAAAAATGTTTCTAATTTCTTTTGTCCCAGCAGCTACAAGATAAAGCCTGATCAGATCTCTCTATCTCGTTAATGTCCATAGTTTTCTTCCAGATCAGCCAAATTATGCCGTTCCCGGCTTCTCATTCTCCACAGTAATGGCTTTACTACAATCCTTTCCCAAGCATCTGGTAATTCTGGCCGCCTTTCCATTCCTCACTTTGGTTTCCACCAAGCCAATCAAATCTGCCTCTTGTGCTCTTATATAATCTTTGGCCTCTCTCTGCTTCTCGACTTTACCGATCTTTCTGACATTCCATATAAGGACCTTCATGTGGAACTATTGTTGTTTTTATATTCCCCTCGCACCTTAGCGCTGCCTCTGGTTTTTCGTCTTGTGCTTAGTCTTTTGTTCTTTGGCCTTGACTTTCCCCCCTTAGAATTCAACATCTCTGATATGTTCTGCATTTTGTTCGCCCACTCTTCATTCAGGGTGATTCGAACCAGGGGAGGATCTTCCACCTTTAAGGTCATAGCACCAGTACCTGAACGCTTACTCTTACTGCTCTTCTCAGGTTCACCTCTTTTCTTGGCTGCCCTGAGGTTCTTGTTTGAAGTCATTTGTTTATCACAGAACAAGTCCCCCTCAGTCACTGCCATAGTTGACCCAGTATCAACCCTCTCTTCCAGATCCTCGCTTCTATGGGCCAAATCACTCTCCTCGGGAGTTATCTCCTTGACTACACCCTCCTCGGCTTTGTTAACCAGACACTCATCCTGAGCAATCTCTTCCGGTTCAGCAGTGTCCAGCTCCCCCCCTTTGCCATTGTCACTACTAGTACCTGACCCCGTCGGCTCGACATTTTTGCAAACACCGACCCTTACTCAATCTCAATAGGGCAATTCAAAGAGGAGAACGAGGACAGCTGACTACCGCTAAAAGTCAGACTACGAGGCTTCCCGCAGCTGACTACTTATTGAAAGACCGAACAGGAAATGAAAAGTCGTACTACAACAACTGTAAACATTCCCTCCCCGCTCTGACTTTGATCGACTTGCCCGCACAGCGTCTTTTTTGAGAGAAGAGGTCAAGGGGCTAAGTGACTCTCGAAAGTTGTCTTTTGTATCGCGTCAAGAGAAATGACATAGATAAGATCATTGCTTAAAGAGTTTCATTGTCGAATTGATCTCGGAATTTGATCCCAATAGGAGCTGCTGCCCAAAGGTGCTTTATGAAAGCCGATCCACAGCAGTGAAATCGATCGAACGAAAACCGCTTCTTTTTGATTTTCCTCTCTGGCTTGACTACTCTGCTTGCTTAACACAAGTCTTCACCACTTCACTACCCAGCAAGCTCCGGCTCGAAAGCAAAGTCTAAAAGTGTTGAAAGAGTGAAGTCTGGGGACAACGGTAAACGTGAGGAATGGGACCTCCAAACCGCCCTACTAAAGAAGTTCGCAAGCAAGGGTGTACGTATCCCAGGTGAGCCAAGAGGTTCAGAGTGGGAGTAGATCAGAACACCTACCTTTCCAACTAAGTCCAACGCGAGGACCCTGAATTGACGATGCGTTCCGTCGTCAGCAAGCGGTGGCCGACAAGGCCCTTTTCCCTAAATATCTTGGGAAGCGAAGAGGACAGGTTTGAAACTCATTCGGTAAGATTCTCCTGAAGGTAGGCATTTACTCAAGGCACTGATATTCTGACTCTCTCAATTACACGTGTTTTAGGGAGTTGAACGTCTTATTCTTATGAGTGGCCTATGTGAATATAAGCCAGGAGCAAGGATTCCGGAAAGTCAAATTCGATATTGCAAGTGCAAGTCGACGTTCCTGATATGAAAGTGGAGTGAAAGCCGGCCCTAAGCAGGATCCAAAGACGTTTAAGTCCAGTTCCAATCTGGATATAAAAGTCAAGTTCAATCGTCGAAAGTGATATCTCTTTTAGTCCGGTCTTCTTTTCTCTTTTGAGTCAGGTTCTTAAGACAGGAAATCGGGTTTTCTGAATATCTCTCTTCCGGCCTATGTTGTAAGTTAGTTCGAGATCGAAACTGGACCTGATAGAGACTAGACTTCTAGTAACAGTAGGTGCGCCTTCAGTTGAGGAGAGCTGTTCACAAGCAGTGGTTATGAGCTCTTTCCTGTTCCGGTTCAGAAGAGGTAATTCCTCCACTTGCACTAGTGGATTGAATATCCTTTCCTCTGCTTGTCTTGTATTGAGGTATACCGAAGAAATGAGTCAAAGTAGGTAACAGAAGGGGAAGATGGCAGAGCAAGAGCTCTTGAAGTCTACCCGGGCGCGCTTCTTCATTCATCCATTTAGGCCCGACTAAGAAGACGTGGATCCAGGGAACCTGGCTCGGGAACAGCTTCTTACTAGTAGGAGCTAATCAAAGTAAGAGAGTCCAATCTCTGAAATAGAGCTTAGTCTCCCCATAGTAGTATACTAGTAGAAGGCTTAGGTTATGACTTGATCCAATAGAGTGAGAACACCTTTCTATCTAAAAGAAATGGTGCTCGATGAAAGGATCCAGATTCCACACTATGCTGTGGGCTGGGGAGAGAGCTGCTCTGCGAAGCTGGGCCTTCAGTCTTCTTATGGAGGAACCCTACTAGAAAGAGAATAGAAAGGGCCTTCAAAAAAGAACGAGGGAGTGATGGGCTACTTTAGTCTATATGTTGCTCGTGAGCCGCCAAGTACCAGTCTCGCAACAGTATTGGCGCAAAAAAAAAGGATCGGTCCTTCACTTGCTGATCGTTCGCGAGTCGAACTCGCTCTCTTGCCACGCCTTTCACTCACTCGCTTGAGTCGGACTCAATCACTCTTTTTGTTTGGAGGATCATTCGTTCTTCACTCTCTTGCTATTACCCGCAGGGAGCGCAGCAACCAAGGTGCATATTATCATATAGAAAGAGGCGAGGCGTAGCGATTCGTACTACCGGAAAAGTTTCGCTAACCGGCAGGCAATAGAATCAGCCGATAGGCGCAAGCAAGCGTAGCGAATCACATAGATAAGCCCCTACCCGCCAGCGCGCGGATAGATAGGGCGGGCGAAGCGCGAAGGGGATGGATGTCTGAGCGGTTGAAAGAGTCGGTCTTGAAAACCGAAGTATTGATAGGAATACCGGGGGTTCGAATCCCTCTCCATCCGACTGTCGTTTGGTTTTTAGAAAACTAACGCGCGCCTACCACCGGTTCCGGTTAACTACTGGGTAAACTGGCTTAATACGGAAAATGCTTGAACTACATCGAAAAGTGGTCTGACACATTCGTTCTATCCACCTAGGACATGGATTCTATATTTTCACTTCACAAGCCTACCAACGCATAAATCGCAGATCGCTTCGCCCCTCTACCCTATCTTCAACTCCTATAGTATAGGGGGCATTCTTATTAGTTTAGTTCAAACAAAGTCGGGATCGGTTTTTGAGCCCATTGTCGAAGAAAACCATAGTGCTCGCACAGCACAGAAGAGGAAGAAGTCTTCTTTCTATGTAGTACGGATTGATGCCCAAAAAACACCAAAAAAAAAACCTATCGCTCGGTTAGAACTATCTTACCTTCAATCCCCATCCAGAGATTAGCCGCGCAATTCTTCGAAAGTGCGGGAACACTTTCTAAGAAGCCGTAATCGTTAGTTGACCAAATTGAATAGCAATAGCTTTAGGAGAGGAGCGAGTTTACGAGCTACCGCTGGAGCTGTAAAACCGCCACCGTATATGTAGAAAACACCGAAGCGACGAGACATCGTAGTGCTAGAAATGTCGAAGACATCGCTTTTGGGCGCAGGCAGCAATCATCGATTTTAGTTGAAGATCATCGGTAGTTGGTAAATCTGGGTGCTGCAAGTGATATTGAAGTAGGAGGAGGAATTGGACTTTTCTCGGGGTGAGATGATAGAACTAAGTCTAGCTTCAGGCTCGAAGGCTAAAGAGGATTCATATCTTCCGTGATAACCCGATTATCACGTTAGCGTGACTAGTGATTAAGCACTTCCTTCGTCACATCCAATCCGGTGGGCTCTGGTCTTTCTGTTTTTGGAAGGCCCATGTAGTCCTCTTTCCCTTTCACACACTTTTCATCCTCACAGACACACTATGATAGAAGCAATGTATTTCACCACTTCATGACAGAAACCAAAAGAGAAAAAGAATCATCTATGTGCACAAGAATGTTGTTTGTTATGAACTACTCATGTAGAGTAGAAACCAGGCAGCCCAGCTTCTTAAGGTGCTTCAGTTGGAAGCCAACTCTTTGAAGGTGATTTGATGGCAGATATTCTGTGGGGTCTCTGAGCCCAGCTTGTAGCAAGCCAAAAGTCTGACTTGAGCCTGAAGGCTTTACTTACAAAACATTGAGTTATTATTACTACTTTTTTGAAAAAAAAAACTTTGAGTTATGTAAAGCTTGCAATTGTAATGACATATTGACGGAGGATTCACTGCTCTGCCAATCTTTGTAATTGCAAGATTCTAAATGTTTTTGATTGGAAATCAATTAAGGAGTTATTTTGTCTTAAATTTTTGGATACAGATATTAAACATCGGAAAATTTCCGATTGATTTTCTTCTCCAGAGGTGTGCAGTTTCGAAACCTCTGTTTTTCACTTCGATTGGTATTTCCCCTGGTATGGTCTTCCTCGTCACGGCGGCAGGGCAGAAGGACAGACCTTTTTTTAAAAAAGAAAAAGGGGAAGGTCTCTGCTGGATCGGGCTTTCGCCCATTTGAAAAGGGTGGAGACCAACGGAAGAGGTGAACGGCTATGCCCGAGGTTACGTCTCGGGGTGAGGGAAAAACCTGGCCTGATTTAACAGCAGTGGATTTTGAAAACTAAAGCGCACACTAGAAAGTGGGTTCCTCACTGACATCCCTAAGATTGTTCACACCAATCATACTTTATTCCAAAACCGAACTGAATGAAATTCTAACATAGGTTTTTTTTCTCGTTCCCTTTCGAACCATTTCTACGGTTAGGGAAGATTTAGAAAAACCCTTCCTAAGCCAGTTTTTCCTTATATCTCGTGCCTTGTTCAAAGGCACGATCTTCTCTGTCCCTTGATTTTTCAATTTGTCCGAATCCCCACTTTTCTCTTCGCCGTCACTACTAATTTTGAGAATATTTCTTTTTTTTCTTTGACAAAAAAGAAATATCATTGGTCAAGTTTCCTAAAAAGAGGAGCTTAATCAACGTTTTTACTCCAGTGATGAAACTTCTATCTGCGGCTTATACCATTACGCTCACGAGCAGAATATCCACGTCTCAATCATCCAACACATTAAGATAAAGAGATGGGGAATGTCTCACACTCCCAAAGCATTACAGCCTTTTTTTTCTAAACAGTGATTTCTCTTGGAATGTCTGCTAGTACCACGCCGTTACTGGACGATAGAACGGAGAGAGGTCTCACTGATGATCTACCTATGCGTCGGTTGGGAGGAGGGCCGGGATCTTGTCGATGAGAGAGGCCCTCATCAACATTTATCATCACTGGCGGGCTCGCTAGGCCCGCCTTTCTTTATGTCGGTTTCGGCCCGACATTCTCGTCTAAAGGCAAGGTCTTTCTCTTAGTTGTTGCGAAGAAAGCAACAAAATGCATGGTCCTGCTCGAAGCGTAAGATGTGACTGAACGCAGAAAGTTTGACTTAACTCTAACAGGTTTTCAACATAGCCCCCAGCTCTAAAGCATATATGGGTTGGCTACGGGCGGCACCCTATATCTTGTTTGACACCTTCCTTCTCGTTAGCTGGGCCCCTGATCCGCTTTTACTATACTAGGTGTCTAGCGGCAAAGTCTTCCTTCCCGTTTTCTACTCGAGCCTCGGCAGAGCGGTTTATTAAAGCTCCCTCCGGAAAAGCGGTACCGGCCCTGTTCTCTGTAGCCACTAGAGCCTTTTTCGATATAAACCGTTAAAAGGCGGAAGTAGAGCTAAGCGTCAAACCAAACCCACCCCCCTATTTCTTTCGCGCTAGGAGCCTTTCCTAGGTTGTGAGGCGATAGTGCCTGCTGTCGATAGGTAGCTCATCCCTTGAAATTGGTCAGCTACACACGTCGCTTTCATTTCCTCTTTTATATGTCACTCCCCGGTCAACGCGAATAGATTCCTTGCTTGTTGAAGCATGATCCTCCATGCTTCAATGTATGGCTTGTAACCATCGAGTCTAGGTTTGCTCCTCTTCCTTGACAGCTTGAGACAAGCTGTCAAGTAAGTTGCAGGATCTTCCTCTCTTCAGATTACCTTAGGGGTTCCGAAAGGGTAGAACCGAGGAAAGTTTATATCGAGCACTGACACGCTCCTGGAAGGCGACATCCCCATGGTTTCGAGGGGCACAAACTGTCCACCTATTTCTGCAGTGATGTGGAGGGCCCTAATGTGCGGGGATGGCATTCTTCCCGGAAGGTCATCGTCAGAAAAGGAAATGGACATGGGAGCCGTAAGAGGCTAGTCCGTGCTCTCCTGTTCAAAAGCCTCACCGTTCGCTGAGCTCTTCGCCCCTGGCGGCTCGGCTGGGTTGGTTACGTGTGCCGTCTACTCTGCTTTAGTTGCGCTGACTGGGCAGCTTCTCACCGTGCCTGGTCAAAGCGCGGTTAGACTGCGGCGATGTGCAATATCTACAGACAGCATTAAGGGCCTCCCTCCGCTGGGCAAGCTGACTACTACTGAATGTGAATGGCCGACTTGGTATTCGTATTCTCAATCGGCGAAGCCTCGATACCCACAGACAGTTGAGAGACCTACAGTTGAAGGTAGGCCCGAAGGGGCGATTCCGTCAGGCTATTCCTAGGGGTTATATTCCCGCTTCAGTCAATCGGAAAGACAAAACAAGGGAAATTGTCTCAGGGGAGCACCCTTTTCCGGGTAATGCAGAAACCTTTTCGGCGCCTCATCAACAAGAAAAAGCACAGGAAGCGGAGCCGCTGGGAGTGGGAGACGTTTCGAGGAGTGCGGTCACACTCGCTCACTCTACAAGTTCGGTTGTTTCCGTCATAAGGGGGGATCTTCCAGCTTAAGGCGCAGAGAGGAAAGCGGCAGGGTAGTAGTTTAAGTTTAAGGCCGAGGAAGATTCGTGGAAAGGGCTATTCCTAGTTCAGTACCGGGTGGATTTCGAGTTGAATGAAAGCCCTTCCCTCTCGGAAGCAGGGGTTCCTATTCTGTTTGTCCTGTCCTGGAATCCAATTTATGCCCTTTACGGTTCAGTGCTTTCTCAATGCTTCCCCTCCCACCACCCTTGGGAATACTACTTTAGAGAAGCAACGTGGGGGGTCAGACTAACCAAAAAGTCCGTACTCTTTTTGTAGGCCAACCTAAGACTTGCACCGTGGTAACTCCGAGAACCACACTTCTCACTTACTCAATCACACCTCCTTTCATCACCCGGAATCCTATCGCTTCTTACCAAGCAGATCTGCCTTAGAAAGAGGTGACCTGCACCAAACCAAGGCCAATGAGGAACCTCAAAGGCATAGCCTCTCACTAAACAGACCTTTCTGAACAGCTTTCACTCTCATAGCAAAGCAAGAAGCAATGCTTATCATACGTCATTCTAAAGATAAGGAAGGGGCTAAAGGTGGGGCAGGTTAAGTTAGGGCATCAGTAGCTTCAACTAAAGAATCAGTCGAAACGGACACTGAAGCTAAATCCGCCCAGATCGTAAGACTTCGACCTTGGTATAGGCAGATCAGGGGCCCACCTAAGGCGTAAAGAACAAAACTCTCCGGTATAATGATCAACGAAAGCCAAAAAGCACAATGGATTCTTTCTATAGGCGGCTTGCTTGGAAGTGGACTTGATTGTCTTCCCCGATTTTTCATATGAGACGAGCCTAATCACTAGTGACGGGGGAGATTTGTAACCGAACGAAAGCCTTAAGTCGAGAGTCCCATCCCCTTTACTTGCTTGATAGGGCTCCTTAGTGGTCGGCTAAAGGCAGGCAAAAGAGGAAGGGCCATTCCAATCTGTCGTAGGCCTGAATCATGTCAAGCTGAAGGCAACCGCTTTCTTGGATGAGCATATATTATTAGAGATCATTTTGGTTTGCCTATTGTTCCTAGGATTTTTGAGAGAAGCTTGTAGCCTAAGCTTACAGAGAGGCCTGAAATTTTGCAACTTGCGAGTAAGAATGCTCCAAGGGACTTTGGAAGAAGAGCAATGAGCGTAGTCTTGAACTCTTTCAGTAAGCATCCCTTCCGAAATCCATCCTTGATTGCCATCGAAATTTCCTCTAAAATGACCAGGTTCAAGGGTTTTAAAGAAGATGTTCGGGCAACCGTCAGGTCCCACTCAAACTAGCTGCCTTGTCACCTTATAAATAAGCATTTCTTCGATTTTTCCATTTTCCACTAGCCCCATTATTGGGATGCTCAAGCTCAATATCATACATATTGCTTGTGTTCTACCAACGAGGTTAGGCTTCTTGCCTAAAGAAAGCACTGAGAAAGAGAGAAGTGTTCCGTATAGGTTCGTATATAGACTGTGGTGCTATATGATCTTTAGCTATAGGTCTCGTAGAGTGTGCTTGCTATAGAAAGTCAATATACGAGTCAGGAGTAGGTGGTAACGGTCGATGTATGTTCATATAAGAGTATTTGCTTACTTCAGCCTCAGATCAAGGTGACAGGATTCGAACCTATGGCCCTCTGTACCCAAAACAGATGCGCTGACCAGACTGCGCTACACCTCGTCTCCCCACCCCGGAGCATATAGATCCACCCGATCGATGAAGACTCAAACCGAACTCGCCCATCCTTTTGGGCACAGGGATGCGAGAACCAATCCGAGTAATCCACCGCTTTTTTTTAGAAGCCTCCAGCAAGATAGGGCGAGGCGCTGCAAGCCGTATAGTGCAGGAGCGCTCACATTTTTTGGCTTACTCTTTCACTTTAATTTCCAAATCCGGCTCGCTCCCGGCTACGTGTCCTTTGGACCCTTCGCCCGCTTAGAAGTGGATTCGAACCACTGACACAAGGATTTTCAGTCCTTTGCTCTAACCAGCTGAGCTACCTGAACCACTTTCCTAAAGTATGTTTTCTTCATCGAATAGCGCCCTACCTTACCACTTGACTAGTAAGGGAAAAGCCCTTTGACTAATAAGAATATATAGGCTTTTTTCGCTTGTTCGTCAAGCTTTCGAGCAGCTCTTTCAACTGCCGCCTAATCCCCCAACATGCTCAAGAACCGAGAGCCGTCCAGGGACGGCCGGAGGGAGCTTGCTTATAGAAAGAAGATAGGCCGGTCAAAGAAAAACAAGGCGCAACGGGCTCTCCGCTCCTAGTCACTAAGTAGTGCTATTCGGGGGACTGGACTCCACCAAGAGGTTCTTTCTCTCACGTAATTTCGCCCGCCCCTTTCATTTCCGTGCCGGAGGAAATGGGATTCGAACCCATGATACAATCTTCTTGTATGTCGATTTAGCAAACCAATGCCTTAAGCCACTCAGCCATACCTCCAAGTTGTTGATCGGAATGGAATTTGATGTGCCGGGTTTGGTTGGTTGCCCGAAGGGCTATCTGATCCGATCAACTGCCTAAGCCGTAGCGCGCTAGCGCGCGTACTCTTCTTCTATGAGCGAGACTCTATCCAAATCTGCCACTCGTTGGGCGACGCCTTCTTTTCTATGAACAGCCCACCACTGAATGATGAACTTTCCAGTTTTCGCCTCCGACCCGAGAAAACACACGGTCAAGCCAAGCCCTTACCCGCCTGAATGGAATTCATATCTCCTTCGTCTGGTCGAGAAGGGAGAAAGCCCGGGGAACTGGCCTGTGCCTCTTCTATTACATTACAGAGAAGTCCATTCTCGTCATGATCGATCCACGCCCTACCGTAGTGCCCGGAGAACCAGGCTTGCTTAGCTTACAAAGCTAGCTTACTAAGGCGAAGGAATTTCTCGTTGATTGCACGAGCTAGCCAGCAAACCCCCCCTTACTCATCTCTCTCTCTATAAAAAAAGCCCTTTCTCCCCTTCATAATAATAAGGTAAGCATCCAGCTCTCGATCCAGAGCTACTGCTTCAACAATCAACTGAGCTCAGGAAGTCAGGTTAAGACGTCGACTTATACAGGAGAGATGAAAAAGAATTCCTGTCTTTAGAAGTCAATCCCACTAAACTACACTTGTACGCTTGACATGAAAAGTAGAGGCAAGCGGAGTCAAAGGCCGAGCCTCCACCAGCAAAGGGGGACAGCCATGCCAATCCAAGCAGAGCAAAAGTGCGCCCACTCTACCTTTCTTTCTTTATCTTAGACTTCGTTCTTCAAGGAGACCCATGTGCATTTCCTCTGTTCTGTGCTCTTGAACTCTTGATTCCCTTGTGCCTTTAGTTTAAGTATAGGTCGTCGATTCAATCTATCTTGATGGGATTTTTGCTTCTGTTGAGTAGTATAGAAGGGATTTATATAGTAGGTAGCGACAAGACTGGTAGTATCGACAAGAGGCTACATCAATAGCTGAAACTTTTTTTCGGGTAGGGTAGGCTTGGAGTCAGAAGTCCTATTTTTCCCAACCAAATAAGCACGCAAAGTTCACCTTCCCGCGGGCAAAACAAGACTGACAGATAACAATCAGACCTTACCAGGGACCAGACTATAGAGCCTAATTCAAAAGAATTCGGGCTTGCTTTCTCAATTCACATCTATGAGCGATGATTCTTCTATCTCTTGCTCGCTTCGATCGGACTCTGACAGCTTAGGGAAGAATGATGGGTCGCTAACAAGGCCTCTAAATGACCGCTCAGAAGGCCTAGCTCTTTTTTTCCCAATCTGTCACTTGCTCGTCCCTCTCTCATGAAAATTATCTCTCCTCTCCCGGCGGCTTTGACTCATGTCTATAGCCAGTTGCTAAGACGATTCCCATTCAAGCATTCTCATTCAACGATCTATCAATGCTGCCCTTATTCTTTTTGTTCCAAATTCCTTTCACTAGTTCTTACATAAGAAATTTGCAGGAAGTAAACGAAGTCTTTCCTTCCGAAAATACCAACTATAAATAGCTTTAGCATCTTTTGAGTTGAAAAGGTCTTTATAGAGCTAAGGGGAAGGTTTGGAACCCTAGTAGCAGAATGGAATCAGTTTACCGGGCTGACTTCCATGCCAACACGAGTAGTTTAACTCATCACTACCTCGTAAGGGCGTTGAGAATTGTTTTTGCTTTTCTTGCTAGAAACTTTTTCAAAAGTATTCAAATAGCCTTTGCATAGTTTACGAATTCTGCTTAGTAGGGACCTAAACACAGGAATGGTTTTTCTCAGAGTCAGACCACGCCTTATGCCGAAAGGGGGAGAAAGGACGGATCACCTGTCGATCTGTGATCAAAGAAAACTATACCTGAAGAATGGGATACAGATTGACAAGCACAAAAGCCATATCTCATATCTATTAATTAATCTACGCTCATTGATGAGACGGCGACATAGAGAGAATAAAGTATACCTGTCACCCCCCTTGTCACTTAAAAGTAAAGAAGAGATACACACTTTGGAATCCTAATTTTGTGGGATTGAGGATGGAATCGAATAGCGAATGCACTTGCGGTTAAGACAGGTCCTGCATCTACTACCTAATGCAATTGACCGACCCACCATCTCTTTCCTTCAATAATGCCTTCGCTTCACTTCAAGACGCTATTTACCAATAAGAATAGGAAAAACTACCTTTTTGAATGGAAGAAGCCGAAGGGGTTTTCGAGCGCTGCGGTAATGAGCCGTAAGAAAGATGAGCAGAGCATTCCTTCCGCCTAGGGGAGCGTGGTGAGATAGATAGACGTCCAATCCTGCAGCAGCTAGTTGCTCGGCCTTAGTCTTGGGCTGATCTCACACTTCAATCAACCCCTTCGTACTTCGATCCAATCAATCGATCGATCAAGAGGCTAATCTCTTTTTTTTGTTTGGGCCGGTAGCTAAAAGAAAGTCCTCGCTTTCTCTTTTTCAAGGGGCATAGCATTAGCTTCAATTGAACAAGCTCAACCTTAAAAAGAAAGGTGGCGAAGAACCGTTGAACGCTTCAACTCGGCCACTGAAGAAGGCGAAGGCTGGGCGAGAGACTAGGCCAACTTACTGCTTACTGCCATGCCATGGTTGAAGCTTTAGGCTCCATAGACGGAATTATGTATTAGGTATTAGGGAGGAGAGGACACCACTCAGCACCTAAGGTGGGGTTCAATGCCTAACAAAAACGGCCAAAAGCAAAATAAAGAGAAAAAAAGAGATGTATGGCTGAGGGGAGGAGAGAAAGAACGCATGCATGGAGAGTCTGTCGGAGGTTCGAGATGAAAGGACATCTAAGGCTAAGGAAGTCCATTACTGAGAGAAATGGGGATCTCGTCTTGCTTGCTGGGAGAGAGGAAGCTTCCGGACCACCTTTTCCAGCCAGATAGCGAGCGATCACTCAGCAATGAACACTAACTGAAAGCGGCCGGGAATGAGTACCTATCCCTTACGGGAATCGAACCCGTGTCTTCGACATGAAAAGACGATGTCCTAACCACTGGACGAAAGGGACCAAAAAGCCATTCTTCATATACCTCAGCTCCGAGAATAGAAGTGGTTCGTTTTCTTTCTATACGCAATTCAAGATTTCGTTTGTGTTCATGTTGGCGATTTCTGATGTGAATTCGGCGGGTCGTCCCCCCTTCCTACGGGTTCCCCCACCGACCCAGTGACACACCAACCATGCCCCTTCTCTTTCTCCGATCATAAAGCCCCCTGATCCCTTGATTTTTCTTTCATCCCCCCTGAATAAGTAAGACCCCGCTCTTTCTAATTCAAAAAACAAAAAAAGAAAAGAGGGGCGAAGCGTCCGTTTGAAGTGGCGAAGGCCTATGCTACAGTAAGAAAGAAAGTACGTTGAGGTTACGAAGTCACTTAGTCGAACTATAAAGAAAGAGAGGCTAAGGTTACGAAGTAAGGTCAGCTGGTTAAGGAAAGCTCAGCTTATGAAATCGCTTAGCCGTTAAGTTAATTAATTAAGTAGTAGTGAGGCGTCGGTACGGAGTTGCGTCAGCTGTGGATATAGACTAGGCTAAGTGACGGACTTCATCTCTTCTATTCTCTTCACTTACACCTTACACTTCAGCTGAGTCTAACGAGGCTCAGGTGCGGAGCCTTACACTGTGGACCGAGACTACGCAAAGGTAGAACACCATAGAAACTTCGCTGACTTTATCATAAACCTTGATTTCGCTACGCTCAATAAGAACCCGGAATAGCGGAAATCGGTTCGTGTTCCGCTTCCAAAGTCAGTCGTCTTTGCCCAAGTGTGAACTGCAGACGACTCTCCAGTGGTTCCATTCCTTCTTACTGTACTTCTGGGTCAACCCAACCCGAATGGGAAGAAGAGGGTCAGCCAAACTGCGGTCCACTTTGTACGTTTGCTGAGCAGACCAATCAGTCATTTTAAAAAAGGGAAGGGAACTTCTCACCGAAGGAGGCGGGAAGCTACCGCTTCTAGAATGGAAGCTTATCCTTGAGTTTTTTTTATTTCGTATCGCTATTTAGAAATAATCAAAAAAGGTTTATGGATGAAGTAATCGGAATGACAAATGGTTACGGTTGCGGAAAGCGGAGAAAGTCGGGAACCGTCGGTTACCTTTTGAATCAAAGTAGCGACGAGCCGAGTATTACGACTAAAGGGGGAGAAGCTTTGCTTCGTAGACAGCTTCGCTTCCTCGTCGCTTCTTTCTGGCGACTAGCTTCTCAAGTGGGTGGCTTGGTAAGCAAGCTACCTTCAGCATCGGTAAAATCCCTATCAATAATAGGCCAGAATGGTGGGGAAGGTAGCTTGCTCTTCAATGGAAAGGGGGAATCGCCCTTTCACAGCCGCTCCTATACAACTACCTTTCGCCCAACATGATCACGAACGAAGACAGAGAATTGCGTAGATAGGAGGACGAAACGAACCAACCCACGTGTCCTGATCGGAACGATTGAAGAAAGAAAGAGAATGGTGGCTCCTTTCGCCCAGGGGACATCGTTGGAGAACAATGTCGGGGACAGGGTGAGAACCTTCCGTTGGTTACGCCCTTTAAGTGTTGGTTTTTCCATATTTAGATATGGAGATAGATCCATATAGAGATCTATATCTTTCTATCGATAGATAGATCTATTGAGAAATGGATATTGATCTGGTTTCAAGATCTATGAACAAGAGAGATCCCTAAATATCCATTTGAAAAAAGAGATGAATAGATAGGGCGAAGCCAGCTGAAGGAAGGGCGCGTTAGCGAACTTATTGAAAACTAAAGCAAGAAGGGCCTTCTATTTCTATTTAGATTAGAATCTTAGTAAAGGCACGTTAGTGCATCCGTTTTCTTGCTCGTTAGCGCCCCCTACCCTTTTATATTAGTTTAGTCATAAAGGAACTAAAGGAAAGCCTTTTGACAACCTTACTAATAGAAAGGGGATGCGCTCAAGCATGCGAAGAAAGCTCTTCGAGCTTCTCTTATATTATATTATAGAAAGGTTTGTAGAAAAGGGCTTCTTTTCTTTAAGTTCCGCTTGCTGCTTTTCATTTTGATAGGAGTAGGTGCTTGCTGTTCGCTCGCTGTCTACTAAATGAGCCTTCACTGCCCGCCCGGCCCCTATCTTTAATCTTAAGTAAAGTGAAGTCAAATCAATGAAGTGAACAGCCCAACCTCTTTGTTTGAAGCTTTGCCAGGAAGCTTCTACTTCTTGAAGCTTTGTTTCCCCTAAGAATTCCGAAACACAACAATAGACTTGCAACTAGAGTATAGGAAAAAGCTTCTCTTTGATAGCAGTCATAGGGGAGTTCAGAAAGGATCTGATCGTAGATGGAGACTGAAACCTGTGTGGGGGTAGGGGCGGATGTAGCCAAGTGGATCAAGGCAGTGGATTGTGAATCCACCACGCGCGGGTTCAATCCCCGTCGTTCGCCCATCAATAAATGGACCATTTGTTTCGGAAACACAAGACAAACCTAGAAAGAATTTTTTCTGCAAGTCATCTCGAGGCTTTCAAACGCATCCAAGCAATTGGTATCCGATTGAAACATAGAAAGCATAGATTCGCGTCACCTAATTGCTGAAAGCAAAAATGGAATGGCCGATCATTCATTGTATGACGTTTTTAAGACCTCACTAATCAGCCTTACACTTTTGCGTTCATAATTTTTGAAATGAACCCCCGGATGAAGAGAAAATCTCCCCTCCCTTTTACTAAACCATTAAACCATGGGGAGCCCCGAGTAGTTTACCGAACAAATTGAGTTGTCGTGACGATACCTTTCTTAGTGGAAGATCGGAAAAGACTTCTCTTCATCACGAGACTGATCGGATCTGCCGTAGACACCCGAGAGACCTCCACAAGGTAGGCTAAAAGAGTAAGAGGACAAGAAGCAAAGAGTTATGCTTTCATTTCTTTGTTGAGATTGAAATCAAGTTCTTTAAAAAGGGGGTAGGTATAATGCACGCAGGCCAAGTCAAGAAAAGGACTTCCTTACTTTTCTTTCATAGTAGTCTTAATGACTAGTAGTTTGAAGCCTTAAGAAAGCGGTTTTTTTTCGGCACTCGGTTCCTTCGTCTTAAGTCAAGTTCAGTTTACTTTTTCGATTCGGAACTCTTAGTCGAGCTGATGGCGAGATCGATTTTTTGTTCGAGGTTCAAGAGGAAGGAGAGGAACCACCGCCCAATGGTGCTTTTACGAAAGTACGGTCACCGGTGGCTAATACCTTCTCGACACTATCGAACCTGAAATCCACTCTCAATCGCTCTTTTTAGGTAGAAAGAGAGTGCCAAGAAACAACACATACCTATCACTTTTGGAACCCTTACTCAACATAGGGTCCAAAAACCCTACATACCCTTTTTTTTTAGAGCGTATAAAGGGAAAAGAGCTCTTGCATCGTTAGCCGCTTCTCAGCATTTCCTGCCTGAGTTGTTGACCATCCCCTGACCTGACCTCACACGGGAGGCCCCGCACCGAGTGATTCTCCCCCAAAAAAGTGTACATGTGATATTCCGAAAACATAAACATGTGATTTAGTAAATTATAACCCATTTTGGGGTGCAACCAGGGAACAACTATCAACTAGTTTGAAAAGTGCTTCCATTTAGTAATGGAAGTCATCCGTTGTTACTTTCTAAGGGTATGGTAGAGGCGCTTGAGAAGGTGGACAATCCTTCAGTGAAGACCTAACGAGAGGCTGAATTCAAACACACCCAAGATCCACAAGAATCGTACGAACATCTATGGAGCGTAGCAAGGATTTTTGAAATCAGCTCTCGTCACCTCACTCAATCCTATAGCGGAAACTCGAGTCGAGGCGCTGCAAGCGAGCGAAGAAGCACTTCTTGTAACCAAAACAAAAACCCTATGGATCAGCAAAGGCTTGTTCTGGACCACGCCGCTAGATTGATACTGCCAGCCTATTGTGGGATGACTGCCACCTTCCTATTTAAGTAAGGAATGAATATCGGACCCTACTGACGTTCAACCGACGACCGGGCCTAGTGGTTGATGCTTGCGGCTTTTCCTATTTCGGCTTGGATTGAAAATACTGGACAGGAAAGGAAAACTGTCCAGCCTTTCAAGCCCTACTAAGTAAAGGGAGATGTGTTGTTGGCTGCTTTAACCCCACTTCTGCTTAACATCGATCCTCTCACATACTTCCTCAAGCGGCGGAACACTCAATGCCCAAGCAGTTACACGTTGTTGATTTAATACTCCTCCGGTAGAGCCAACAACCATTCAGTGAATTGTCTTGTGTTACTGCCTTTCAAGACGTTCACTGAATCCTTCACGATGTTTTGGTGGCAGGTACTAGTACATCGAAGCCTTAGAGAGCCGCTGGACCCCAGACAAGCCGTTACGAAGCGCCATCCGCCCAGGTCAGGCGACCCGAAAGGACCAAACATAAACCACCCGTTAAGGAAAACGGTAAATAAGACAAGGGATCAAGCTGGCAAGTAAGGGATACAGGATGGATTTGTCCAGGGTGTGTGAACTTACTTATATATTCAGCCACATGTGCGGGTGTGAAAGGCAGGCTAGCCACCTCGGTCATTCTTCTATGAAATATCGATTCTATCAATCATTCCATTTCACATTCCATTTAAGAATCAAATCCCCCCTGAATAAGTAAGGCCCCGTGATTCCCCAAACCAGCTCCTGGCCTTACCCGGCGGAACCGGCCGGGGGTATTCGTCATGGGCGGAGAGAGCATCTGAAGGGTTGCTTCACCAAAGGTGATCACACACCGACCCGAGCGTTGTAACGATCCAAAGGAAGATCTCCTGGCTCAGCACTACTCAACTTGTGGGGTCTCACATACCCTGCAGACAACAACTGCAGCAGTCACCAGTCTGGTCCCCTACCTCACAAAGTAGCTTGATGGCCGAACCACTCCCAAGGCGAATAGTGCCCTAGGGGCCGACCCGACACCGTTCAATAGAATTAATTTCACTCGTGAAGGGAAGAAGGCTCATTCATAGCATTCACTCGTTGGGTTCGGGCGGGCTTCTTTCTTTCCCGGAACTCACCCATTCACCTGAAAAGACTGAACTTTCTGCTTTCTTCCTTGATGGCTGAAGGAAAGACTTCATTGGTTGCTTGATGGCATTCCCCGGACTACCTTTACCGGAAGGCGTGCACTTAACTGAAGTAATGGCAGTGGAACTCATTGCCTCTTTCCCCGTTTTCCCGTTCTGCTTGCTCCTCTAGCTCGACTTCCGGCACTGTTTCCATCAACCAAGCCAACCGAAAATCCGGTCTTTTAAAGTCTAATCTTTCCCTCATGCTCTTAGCCACTCAACTATCAGGCCCAATAGCGAGAGTATAAAACCTTAGATTATTTAGAACTGGGACAAGATCTTATATCTCTCGGTAGCCCCATGTCTTAGATATCCCACCCAGTTAAATAAAGAACACCGTATAAGATAGAGGATCGGGCAATGAGTGGAGTTCTCTCCCCAGCTAGACCAGAGTCAGAAGAGCGTCAAGCCACTGTACCGATAGGTGCAGGAGCGTAGCCACTCGAACACATGAGAGGAGCGAACCCAAAAGCAAAGTCCAATAACGAGAACCGTGCGCGCAATGTATTGAACTGAATAAAGCTGCGCTTAGGTAGGCTAGAGCCACTCTCAAAGCGTGAGCTCATAAGCCGTTGGTTCTCTATCCGGGGCAGTTCACACTTTGTCTTCAGTGACCCGAAACCAGACTACCGGGCATGAACTTATTATAGACAGCACTTCCCGCCAAGCCAAGTCTCTATCCGGGTTAACTCACTTAAAGTAAAGTCAATTAACCGGGTAAGAACTGAAAGAGAGAGTCCGGCTTAGCCGTAGCCGTAAGGAAGAAATGACAGTCGAGTGAGCGCACTGTGTCTTAAATAACTAAAGTAGCACTCAGGTCGGGAAGTGATTGATGTTCGATTGGGCTGTGCCCTGTGATTCCATGTGTCAGTGCTTGACAAAGACAAGAAGAATAGTGGTAGCGTGGTGGAATCCGGAGCCATTACCCGATCAACCTGGCTGGCCTCTCAATTCCGAGTGTTCTTCCCATTGATTCTACCTTGTTACGACTTCACCGCGGATTCCTCTTCTCGTTCTTGGCTCATGGCATGTCAAAGTCACGAGCTGTGGGTCTTTGATCCCGATCTTTCACATGGGGCTGGCCTCCGACTCCAAGACACTGGGATGCTCCAGTCGTTAATCCCGGAGTCACTTCACGTCCGAACCTTCTTATGTTTTCCGGATGTCCTGCCCTTGCGAGTGAAGCCCTGTCTTAGACACCGGCCATCCGCTTGGCTAGGATTTTATGGTTCGCTAGCAAGCTCTCCAATTCATTCAACCAAAAACGGTTGAGAAAACCTCCATTCTCTGGTCTGAGGCCTCGAGTGATGATTCGTCGCATCCTTCTTTCAGTGATCCAGCTGGGAGAGATCGTGGGCGCGGAGCCACTGAGTTTAATAGCTTCTTAGCGCCCGAAGGACCAACACGAACTTGTTCTTAGCCGGACCCAACTCGTTTAAGTCAACTTTCTCTCTAACCCCGGACAAGACCAGAACAAACATCCTAGGCGATCCCGAGCTCGGTTTCACTCCCGTAAGCCGATATGCCAACACAACAAGAAAGCCTTGTGCGCCCTTACGAAGAAATTCCTCCTACGGCTTAGGAGTTATATATTTCAGTGCGCCTTTGGAACTATCGCCAAAGAAGGAAGGGCTTTGTGAGGCAGCAATGCGAGATCGCCCTAAGATCTTTCTCTGTTCACGACTCCGCTCACTTAAAGACCCGGTTAGCACTGACTGGTTTACTTGATTGATTGCTTGTCGGATATAGCGGGAAGTTGGATCCTAGCGAGGGCCATGTCTAATCCTTTGGTTCCTTTTCCAGTCCGGCCATGCTTTCGGGGAAGAAGTGAAACTCCAGTGCGCACTAAGGGGCGTAGCGGATAGCTCAGTAAACCAAGTAAGATCGGTAACACTCCGCTTCTTGCCCTGCTAGGTGAACTGTCTGGGTTACAAGCCAGGCCATGAACGGTCTTCTCTTGGCTGTCAAACCCGGATCGAACAAGAAGAAGGTCAACTTGGTCTGTGATATGCTTGGAACCTTCCGCAACCTGGTAGTTGGAAGTGCACTCCCGGCTAACAGAGAAATTGAGTCTTAAGCCTTCGGAACCGGTACTCTCCTTCCCGAGTCCGACTAGCATGTCTTAAGCATCGTGAATCACAGCCAAACTCACTTTCAGTCTGCTATCTTGTCTCACCTGTGTGTGTTATAATATGGCTTGGGCGGAGAGGCCAGGCGGGTAGTCCCTATCTGCTGTCATGCCCCCCTAAAGTCTGTGTCAAACTCCCGATAGTCCAATATCGTAGATCAAGAGAGAAAGCCAATTCACAGCTTATTCGGATTGGACTTGGGCCTCAGCTTTTTGAAGGTAAAGACATTGGCAAGGTCTTCTTTCTTTTCTCTCGTAGCTATGTCCTCAACTACGACGGCTACTGGAGTGAGGTTGCGTATATTATAGAGTGGCAGTTGCCTATTGACAGAAGTCATCTCTACGCACACTAACCTTTGAAATTGAGTAGGCCCATAGATAGAGTCATCCCATCAAATGCCTTTTCCTTAGCTTCTGCTTTCTGGCTTTCTTGAAGAGAGGTGCCAGGTTCATCAGGGTCGAAATCAAACCTGATAGAAGATTCATCAACGCTGGGCACAGTGCTTGCAGAGTGAGGGCTTTCCCGCCCGATGATAGGACATAGGACAGACTTGAGCTCTTCTTCTTCCTTGGAACCTGCCGTACCAGAAAGATCTTATCATGGCGTATAGAATGCATCTGTTCATGAATCGGGTAGCTCATTTGGCCACGTCTTTGTGAGCTCTTCCGATTGTTTTCCTTTGTCTTTCGCTCCAAGCTGAAAGTCGAGTGTCGGGACTGGGACTAATGAGTGCTAAAGATTGTCATTGTCGCATATCCGCTGCTACTTTACACTGACTCAATCCTGTGTTTTACCGCGACACAAAATCATTATCTCAACATCTATTCGCCAACCAACCAGGTATCAATATGTATCCGGTGTGGCGTCGTGTCGAGTATGAACATGGCTGGAAGTTACCTTTAGAAAGGGTACCTTCCGTGGAAAAACAAAACCTGGGCCGTATCGTCCAAATCATCGGTCCGGTACTAGATGTAGCCTTTCCGCCGGGCAAGATGCCTAATATTTATAACGCTCTGGTAGTTAAAGGTCGAGATACTGTTGGTCAAGCAATTAATGTGACTTGTGAGGTACAGCAATTATTAGGAAATAATCGAGTTAGAGCTGTAGCTATGAGTGCTACAGATGGTCTGATGAGAGGAATGGAAGTGATTGACACAGGAGCTCCTCTGTCAAGCAATTAATGTGACTTGTGAGGTACAGCAATTATTAGGAAATAATCGAGTTAGAGCTGTAGCTATGAGTGCTACAGATGGTCTGATGAGAGGAATGGAAGTGATTGACACAGGAGCTCCTCTAAGTGTTCCGGTCGGTGGAGCGACTCTGGGACGAATTTTCAACGTGCTTGGAGAGCCTGTTGATAGCTATGAGTGCTACAGATGGTCTGATGAGAGGAATGGAAGTGATTGACACAGGAGCTCCTCTAAGTGTTCCGGTCGGTGGAGCGACTCTGGGACGAATTTTCAACGTGCTTGGAGAGCCTGTTGAAAATTTAGGTCCTGGACCCGATGTTTCAAATTGTAGCAGTTGTCCGTGTCATGACCAACTCCGCCGGAATGAAACTCACACCTCGAGTTGTACCATCTTGGTAAAGGATTAGGCCTTGTCCTTGGAGGGATGGACCTTAATGCTCTCAATTGCGGCAGAAGTTGTGACAGGGTCGAACTTTCGCACTCCTTGCTGCGACAAGCTGTTCTCCGGCTGTTGGTACCACTGTGCTTGCTTGGGGAACCAAACCGGTTGTACCTGTGATGGTATGAGGAAAAAGGCTGAGTCACAGCTGGTTGAGCATAGGTTGCTTGCTTTTGCGTATGATTCACCTTAGAAGCTGACACCATTTTCACTTCTCCTTTCTGAACTCCTTTTTGTGGTAGTCTGTTGCTAGTAGAAGCTCCGGACTCTTGCTCGAGTAATGCTCTTACAGCTTTTGTGTCTAACAACTCACCAGACCAGACTTGACTTTTTCTTCTACCCTTTCTCCTACGAAGTTCGACGAAGCTGTGCCCAGATGGACAAAAGAAAAGGCTCTTTTAAGGTGTGGAGGAAAGCGGATACCATCCCCCTTTCGATCATGGGTGGTTTCACCTGTGCTACCTATTCTATTCTTGATACATTAGGGTAGGAATAATAGTAAGCTGAGCTGCCTATCTCGCTGTGAGCGCTACCTAAGCACTGTTGAATGTTGAAGGGACTCAGAGAAGAGTGGAAATAGTCTTAGATAGGAGATCTCACTAACACTTTTGACTCACTGCCAAAAGCTCCTTCTTGTGCGCTAACGCTGGAAGGAAGGGTTTTGGGTGGGAGAGAGACCACTGGAAGACTTATTCGTTTAGATAGAGATAACAGAGCTATACATCAAAAATATTGAACTCAGTATCCCCCATTCACTAAATGCATTTTGCTTACAGTCACTAGGAAAGGGGTTCTAGTAACGAAAGATTCCTTCTATAGGTAGGCCACATTTATCATATTCATTTCAGTGCTTTTTTTCTACCATTTTTGAAAGCAGGGGCAAGTCAGGCATAATGATTTCCCGGGGGGATCGTTTCCATTTACATAATAGTTAAGCTTCTCGCGCATTCGTGCTTGCTGTGAAAGTGATCTTCGTAATCAAGAGATGGGGCGTTCTCTCTCCCTACTTAACTAACAAGCAATGGGGACAAAGGCCTCGAATCCTGTCTTTGACGGTGATCATAGCGCTGGGAAACTGATCAAATGTTTTCTGTCTCAATGTCAGTGTGAAAGTCCTAATATCTTTACGAGGTCGAAATAGCATCACAGAAAGAGCAGCCGGAACCTACTCCCAGTTGGCCAGCATCAAAGCAGGAGCGACACTACTAATGTGGAATACCAAGTGCGAAGGTTATCCAGGGAAATATGTTGGTCTAGCAGAAACCATTAGAGGGTTTCAATTGATCCTTTCCGGAGAATTAGATGGTCTTCCTGAACAGGCCTTTTATTTGGTAGGTAATATCGATGAAGCTACCGCGAAGTCCAGGGAAATATGTTGGTCTAGCAGAAACCATTAGAGGGTTTCAATTGATCCTTTCCGGAGAATTAGATGGTCTTCCTGAACAGGCCTTTTATTTGGTAGGTAATATCGATGAAGCTACCGCGAAGGCTATGAACTTAGAAATGGAGAGCAATTTGAAGAAATGACTTTAAATCTTTGTGTACTGACCCCTAATCGAATTGTTTGGGATTCAGAAGTGAAAGAAATCATTTTATATACTAATAGTGGTCAAATTGGCGTATTACCAAATCATGCCCCTATTGCTACAGCTGTAGATATAGGGATTTTGAGAATACGCTTTAAGGACCAATGGTTAACGATGGCTCTGATGGGTGGTTTTGCTAGAATAGGAAATAATGAGATCATTATTTTAGTAAATGATGCGGAAAAGGGTAGTGACATTGATCCACAAGAAGCTCAGCAAACTCTTGAAATAGCCGAAGCTAATTTGAGAAAAGCTGAAGGAAAGAGACAAATAATTGAGGCGAATCTAGCTCTCCGACGAGCTAGGACAAGAGTAGAGGCTGTCAATGTGATTTCCTAACTAGTTGGCGCGTTCGAATAATCAAAAGAAGTTCTGTTTCTAAGCCTATTTTGATAGGATTCTGTCGAGTGAATCCAATCAAGCAGAATCCTATTTTGCTACAACGAAAATAAAATAAATAAAAAAGATACAAAATCAATAAAAATAAAAGAGGGTGGGTCGAAAAACTTATTAGGTACCATTGACTCCGGTATCTAATAAGTTCTACCTACTATTGGATTTGAACCAATGACTCCCGCCGTATGAAAGCAATACTCTAACCACTGAGTTAAGTAGGTCATTTATCATCCCAAAGATAACCAAATGGAACCCATGCGGTATCTAATAAGTTCTACCTACTATTGGATTTGAACCAATGACTCCCGCCGTATGAAAGCAATACTCTAACCACTGAGTTAAGTAGGTCATTTATCATCCCAAAGATAACCAAATGGAACCCATGCCATCGATGGATTCTAAATATCATATTACTTATGAGCAATACTAATACAAGCAATACCACTCAAAAATTGAGGATGTTGGATCATAGAATATTCATCTTGACAAGAAATTATCTACATGATAAAATATGTATCACAAGCACTAAGGGCTATAGCTCAGTGGTAGAGCGCGCCTCCCACTGGGGGCCCGCTATGCCAAAAGCGAGAGAAAATCGCATTGGGAGTAAGGCGTGGGAACGAGACCGAGACCCTATAGTAGAAAATTCCTGACCTTAGTTGCGTTTTACGCGTATTTATGGTTTCGACTGGCAACAATGGGTCGAGTAATTTATTATAGTGATGGTCTTGCCGCTAGGGAAGACGTGGTATGGTATTAGGGCTTCGGGGCGCATAGCTAACCTTGTCTCGCAAACCGCTTTGTCCCTCACCTTTCTTTGCCAACTTATCGCTTAGCTCCGTCTCCAGCAGATAAATGCAAAATTTCTGCTTTTTCTGACCTTGCTTGCCCACCGTAGGCCCTTGTTCAATATGTGCCGAGCCCAGTATCCATATCCACGGTCTCACCCGAGCGAGCCTTCTTCGCTGTCATCATTTGCTTAACTTAAGGCCTTCTTGCTCCGGGCAATAGCTAATGGCGGAAAGAGCGAGATTTTTACTGGTTATACTGTACTGGCAGCCAGGACTGGTGTAGTGCCCAAAACACCCAGAAACCTACTCTCAAAGCCTATCTGCACCAATCCGCATTGGCACTTTTGAGGCCTTGGTCCGATCGATCGTAAAGTGGGTTTGAAGTGCCTAGATAGAAGTGCTTTCGCCTTCAAAGCAAGCAGCCGCTTGATTCGGACGAACTTTTCTTTTCTCTATCTTATAGTCGAAGTACCAGCTTAAACTATTAGGGGAAGGGAAAGCCCACTCCTACCTTGAATTATTAAAGTGTGACCTTTCATGAGTTGAATCTTTGTTCATGACCCGCCTGCTTTTGTTTGGCCCTTTCGAAATAAAGACCTTGTTTTTGGGCTTTCTTTACTTTAGGTTCAAGTAATCGACGCACATTCGCACTTTCCCATCCGGGACGATGTTTTCGAGCCATTACTTATATGGATGGAGACAGGGCTTTGACGCCGCTTGGAACTGCTTCATGACTTCTGCCTTCAGTTGCTGCTGCGTCTGTTGATTCACCTTATGCAAATGCTCACTCATTTCATGAATCTATCCTGCTGCCCTGTCAAGTCATACGAGCTCCCGCTAAGAACGTGATGAGTATGAAACTTAGAGAGCTTTCCTTTCCAGGCCGGGGCTTTTGCTACTGACGAATCCGTAGTGGTGGGAAGGGAGGCGGGCTCACGTAGCAGATAGAGAGTAGACTGCCAAATACCTTTAGATCAAAAAGACTGAGAAAATCTATATCTATAAGTGATAGGTAGGTGCTGCATATGAGAATGCTTCCTCGGCGATGTCGCTATCTCAGTACTGTACTGTTGATTGACTAAGGAGGTCAGGCACTCAAAGGCCATGCCAATCGGTCAAGTTAGGGCTCATTCATTATAGTACAGAAAGGGCTCATTAGGCCATAGAGTCACAAGTCACGGAAATCCGCCTCTGTCAAGGAGCTCCGGAGGCAGGTTCACGTCTTTGAAAAGCCTGATTTTGAGATCCGTCTCGTGAACTTCTTCATGCTTGGGGACTTGAGATCAGCCAGATCTGGCCTGAATAAAGGCATTATTGAATCGAGCCTTAAGCGCAGCACCTCCTTTTCTTGTACTTGTAGCTCTTTTTCCTGATTGAGATGATAGAGCGGATCTAGAATAAGAAGTATCCTCGGGAGCTTGAACTTGAATATGGATAGGAACCGAGAAAGAATAAAGCAAGGGTGGTCGTAGATCAGCTAGGGCAAGATCGAGTTAGCAAGATTTTCCGATAGCTCCTTGACTTAGCCCGGCCGAAGGAAAGATCGTAGGAATTCCTGATCCGACAGCAAAAAACAAACTTCATTCTTGTTTCAAATGCGTCGAAATTGTCCTCAAATGCCGGGGCAAAAATGGATGCTCAAATGTCAGATCAGAAAGGGTCTCAGAAGAGGAAAAAGAAGCATCTGGCTCGCTACACGACTGGCTTCAAGAGAGAGGATTTACTATCAGGACGGACTAGTGACATCTGATTAATGGGATAGCAAGCAGCAGCACTTCCTTTGCTTCTTTCTGGAGCGGTCCCAATGAGTTGAATGAGTTGAAGCGCCTTTACCATTAGTCTCATCTGAAGCAATTCCCGAATAAGAGAGATGAAACCTCCTACTCAATCTATTCCCAAGCCGCTGCCCAATCGCTGAGGGAGCCGTCGAACCAACATCCTCAAATCATCCAATGTCCCCAGCTGAGAATGTAGATCAGTCATCAATAAGTAAGGGACAGAGATAGAGAGGGAGGGGCGGTAAGCATCTTCAATAGCTAATCAACAATCAAAGTTCTTCAGCACCTGGAAAAGCTACTGAAAGACAATCATCGAGCCATCGTCCAACCAACAAGGCTGTGAGCTGAATCAAAAGTGGATATTTCATCAAGAAAATGAGGGCTTCCGCCAAGGTCGAGCTACTACTAACCAATCTATGGGGATAAGTCCATTCTCTGGGAGTTACAGAAATGTGGTCTTAAGGCTCCCAGCTACAAGGGAGGGGATATGCATGATGACTCCTGATTGTTATTCTCTCGACCCTCTCGCCAGCAATATCATCCTGCAATCTCCAACATCATAGCTATCTCCCTTTTTTGGTTCGTTCTTATGGCTATTGCTTCTTGACTTTATCATCCATTTTGTTTGTAGTGAGGACCAGGTTGGCGACCCTATCCTATGTTTATGGCTATTGTGCATCTGCTGCATCACCAAAGGAAAATAGGCTTGTATTGGCCTTAACTAGCTCTTTCATCTTTCGAAGCCCCTTTCATGTGATTTGAATCCCCTTTCTAATTGCTTTAATAATAAGCTCTAAGCCGCTCCCTGAAGGGTAGGTGTCCCCTAAGATAGGAGGGAAGTGCCTTTTGTATTGGATTCCTTTCCGCCTTGGTGATTGAATGGTGCCCAAGCGTTGTAGGTAGGTTTGGAAAGGCCCTCGAAGTGGCTTCTCTCAGTCGATACCTACCACGACTTGTAGGAAATGCTGGAAATGAGGCTGTAGATCAGCTAGAAGCGACCGGAAGTGCGCTTGTACATAGGACCGGAAATAACAACAAATCAAAGAGAAAAAAGAAAAAAGGAGCGTAGTGATCGGTCGCCTAGAGGCTTACCTAGTAGAGGCAATGAACGGAAGGAGCCTACAGAGGAGGCTTCATTCGCTTCAGATGTGGCTCACATAGCCTCGCCTGTGGCGACTTAATGATTGCTTCGGTCCCCCGCTATGATGAATACTGGTCCGAGGCTTAATTCAAGCAGTTTAAGCGAGTGAAGTATCAGCTCTTGAATTACGAGCAGGGGAGCGAGTTCAAGACCAAAGAAAGCCAGAGCATCTCTTCCTTTTCGCCTTGCCTTTCTTACTGGATTACCTTCTTGACTTTCTTTTATTTCCTTTCGGGGATTACCTGATTACGCTACCGCCTCTTATGAAAAAGGAATTTATAGACCAATGTGGGAATACCATGACATAGTTTCTCTAAGAGGAGTAGGAGGAAGAATCAAAGTCTTATAGGGTAGCTAGGATATATGCCTTTCGCTTTCGAGTAGCTTTGCACCTCGAGTTCTAGTAACTAGGGAGGGAGACTTGACTTTCTAAGGAGATGCGGCGAATCGAGAAAGATCTTATTAGCTTATTCCAAATTCATTGATAGAGGCAATATTTATATTGTTATCCCAATAGTAAATTCCCGAAATGGGGCGGTTCCTGATTGAACTGTCCAAATCCGCCACTCACTCCCTTTCGATTATCCATTGAGTCTTACCCGGGAGTTGGTCTCACCTCTCTATATCTTATTCCACCTCCCCTAGCCCTACCTCGCTTGTTTCGGCCAGCCTCAGTCCTTCCCACCATACCTGGACATCGACTAAAGTCTCATTGGTCTCCTCCTCTTCCGTATCCCTTATCGCCTTTTATCCACCCCATACTGCTTTTGAACCACCTACTTCTATTCGCCAAGCCCACCCTGTGGCAAGCTTTATAATTTAGGCAATGGAGAGAGAGCCAGCTAGACCTCCCATCTTCCATCCCGAAAAAGATCTAAGATTCAATCTAAGATGCCCGGTCTTTTTGCCTATCCGCCGGCTGGCCAATCCAAGCCTAGGTTGGATGATAGATAAGGAAGTGTTTGAGAACGAAGGCCTAGGTTCAGTTGGAAAGGGAGAGACAGAAAGTCTAGCTGGGTTTCTCACTAGACTCCGATAGCAAATCAACAACCCCTAGCTTCAATAAGTGTAGGGAACTAAAGCCCCGTTGTTAACAGAACTACTTTCCGCTGTAATAGTAATAGAATCCATCCGTATAAGTTGTTTCATAATATATTCTTTGGATGACACCTGTTGGATTACTTCCGAAAAGCAAGTCCTTAGGTCTAGTCCTTCCTCTCGAAAGGTTAGCTAGCTTCCTGTCCAGTCTGCCTTTGAAGCCCATTTCCTTCGTGTAAGTGAAATCTGGGTGAATAATCGAGTTCTTACTACGGTTAAGCAATGCTCTTCGCTGCGGGAAGAACTTGAGAATGACTTTCCTTTGCTGGTGCTTTAGGTTCACTTCAGTAGTTCGTAAGCCTTCAGTTCTTGCTCTTCTACTGGTTACCAGCTTATGACCTGCGGGTAACTAAGGCTCTACCCTTTCTGGGGGAATTGCTCCTTGATCTTCATTAGGCCGCCTTTCTTAGGTCTGATCATCGAAAGACGAAGGCATAGGCTACGACTTCCTCTGGGTAAATCGATTTTCCATAAGGACTTTCTCTTGTTCTTATAGTTGCTAATTCTACCTGCTCGAGAAAGGTTTCTCAATCTTCAATCTCCTAAGATTCACCGTTCACTGGCCCACTAAAAGCCTTTCCTCCACCACCAGCGACAACTAAGGCTTCACCCGCAATCGAGTTCTCGGTTTCACCTAGCGTAAAAGAGAATCGACTCCCTTGAGGAAATCGTTGTCGAGAGAGTGGTTTGGTTAAGATGTCAGCCAACTGATCATGAATGCTCACATGGGATACTTTTTGAAGACCTTTGTTAACATGATCTCGAACAAAGTGAAAATCAATGGCAATGTGTTTCATGCGGGAGTGGAAAACAGGGTTTACACTGAGATGAGTAGCACCAATATTGTCACACATAACGACAGGCGTTTGCTGCAAAGGGACACCAAGTTCAGTGAGAAGTGATTTAATCCAAGCGAGCTCGGAGGTGGCAGTGGCAAGAACACGATACTCACTTCAGTAGAAGAGCGGGAAACAGACCGTTGTTTTCGGGTACTCCAGGAGATAGGATTGTCACTGGGGAAAAGAATTCAAGCAGAGATTGAGGTTCGGTCATCAGGATTGCCGGCTCAATCAACATCGGAGTAGGCATGAAAAACTGGTTTGGAATTTTTCTTGAGAAGGAGACCATGGTGAATGGTATGCTTGAGGTATCGGAGAAGGCGTTTAGTAGCGACCCAGTGAGTAGAACTAGGTTTGTGCATGAACTGGGCAAGCTTGTTCACAGCAAATCTAATATCAGGGCGAATGAAAGCCAGGTATTGTAGGGCCCCAATCGCGCGTCGATATTCTGTGGCATCAGCAGGTGGGGAGCCATCATGAAGTTAGAGTGAGCCAGTGGTAGCAAGTGGAGTTTGAACTTCTTTTGCACCATCCATGGAGGTACGGTGGAGAAGATCTCTGATGTATTTGTGCTGAGTAAGAAAGAGACCATTAGAGGTTGGCAGCACTTCTTAACCAAGAAAGCACTGGAGTGGACCCGGGAGAACCGATTAGCAAGCCGTCTGATGATGTTCTGAATAAGATTAAGGGCACTGCTAGTAAGGATAAAATCATCAACATAAACTAGAAGGTAAAGAATAGATCTATTATGGCGATAAATGAAGAGGGAGGCATCAGCACGAGAGTTAGAGAAGCCGAGATGAAGAAGAAAGTGGCTGAGCTCCTTGTACCAGGCCCGTGGGGCCTGTTTAAGGCCATAGATGGATTTGTGAAGACGGCATACATGAGTAGGGTGTTGTGGGTCAATGAAAGCGGGTGGTTGAGCCATGTAAACATCCTCATGAAGAGTGCCATGGAGAAATGCATTGTTCATATCGAGTTAACGAAGGGGCCAACCATACATGAGGGCAAGAGAAAAGATTCACCGAATTATGGTAGGTTTAATCACGGGGCTGAAGCACTCACTTGTTGAGCAACCTACTCTTAATGAAACTGTTTGCTCAAATATTGCTCAGACTGACTGCTTTCCGATTTTGCGTTCTGCCTCTACTAGTAAAGGGGCTTTAACAGACTTTAAATCCTTTAAGAATTCATCACCAGTTAACAGAAAAAGTAGAGTTTATGTTAGTGTTAAATAAGTGGGGAATGTAGCTGAAATGTCAGGAATTGGTCCAAGCCCTGGGGTATTTTGATCTCTGTCTTCTAACCTTGCCAATCTTTCCTCCCGTAGTTGAGCAATTATGCTCTTTATATCTTTACCAGAGGGTTTAAAGCCTAACCCGTAAGTTTCCCTGGCTTTGGAATGACTGCCCCTTCAGCTATGAATGTGGTTGAGATAACTTCAAATGCATGGAATGAATCAGGAGATATAAAATTCTCCAAATCAAAAATTTTGATTGAAGGATTATGATTGACCAATACGTCTTCTTCTGCGTGAACTGTCACCAGATGCGTTCCGACGGTCTATTTTACCTTTTGTTTTGGTGGAGACTAGAGGAAAGCGCCCCTGCTGGGTGCATCCAAGGCCGTCCAAGTAGAAAATTGTATACTGCCGGAATGTCCAAGACCTGGAAAGTGATCTCGAACGTGTAAGGACCCATTTCTACTGGTAAATCAACCTCCCCTATGACTTCTCTCTTCGATCCGTCGAACGCTTGAACTACAGTCTTGGAAGGGCGTAAGGCAGCCTTATCTATCCCCAGGGTCTGGAATGTGATAAGCAGACATATGTTGAGAACTGAACCATTATAAACCAATACCCTTGCAACAATTATATCCTTGCACTTCACCGTTAAATACAGTGCTTTGTTGTGGCCAATTCCTTCTGGAGGAAGTTCATCGTCAGTGAAGGTGATAGCATTAGTGGCTAAAACATGCCCCTTTCCAGAGTGTCATTCAAAATTTTCATCAAAGCTGCTCTGTGTGACTCAGAAACTATTAACAACCCCAAGATAGAGATTTGCACTGGCATGCGATTCAGTTGTTCAACCACATTGTATTCGCTGCTCTTGATATACTTCAGGAATTCTCTAACCTCATCATCAGTCACTTTCTGCTTGCCTTACTGGCTCGTTACGTATACTTCACTCGCTCCTCCCCAACCTTTTCCTTTCCCTTTTTCTTCAACCTGAGATCCTCCGGGATGAAACATCTCCCAGATCGAGTCATCCCTCCTACCTCAGGAATAATCTTTACCCCATCAATGATTGTTGCTTCATAGCCATAGTTCCAGGGAACCGCGCTATTACACTCATATGCAACCTGCTCAGGAACAGTGATGATCATGGGCTTAGGACAAGTAATAACTGCCGGGATGATGTCTTGAGCTGGCTCAGAGACAGTAACAGGTTGGGCTGCTTGGGTCGAGTCTGGGATGGTAATGGTAATTGGTGATGGGATCCCTAACTGAAGAGCCGGAAGAGAGGGTTCAGGATCATTTCTCTCCCATATGAATCATCTGAGAGATTACGTTATGCAGCTCGGGACTGTTCCTGAGGTGGAGTCTAACCCCTGGATATAACATGTTACATGCTGGTGGATCCTCCTCCTCATTAAGGTGTAAGCGAATCTTGGTCCCTGGAAAAGTAATAAGCTGAGATGGTTTGGAACCTTCTTTTCTTATATGGAAGCTTAGATGGGTTGAATCTCTTTTTATAGGGGATCCCATGTTTTCTTCCTTTTTGGTCCCAGTGTTGTGGATCCATTGCATTCTCCCACAGTCACCTTTGAAAGCGACTGTGTTACTGAACCAATCTCCGAAGCATCAAGCCAACTGGGTTCGGGCATTTCTGTTGGGTCAATCACTGGTGAAGGCTTACTCTTCGGGTATAAGACATAATAAGAAAACCTCCCTGAAGGTTCCCTAAGTAGGCCAACCTCTGGATCATGGTTTTCATATCTTTCCCGCAACCTCTGTTGGGAGGACTTCTTCTTCTTTGGCTTGGGTATGTTACCCTCTAATGCATCCCAATAACAATCCTCACACTCGCAGATATCCCACCATGAGTGCCCAGATCTCGTCCATCCATCGGGCAATGAGACTGGCGGGAGGCATTGGTCAGGAGGTGTGGTCCCTCTGCAGCGCATTTATTTCCAGGTTAACAATAGTCTGCCGTAAAAGTTCTATCTCCTCAACCTTTCTCTGAATGACTCGAACCAGGCGGGCCTTTTCTTCTTCTGCTTGTGACAGAGGATCTCCGATGTTTTGATCTACTTGAGTGTTTTCTTCTTCTCTTCTAGGTTCCCCACCGAAGTAGTTGGTATTTCAATCTTATAATAATCAGAATACGATCGACGATCATTTTCTTTTGTTAATAAAATAATAATACAATCATCGTACTTCTTTTTAAAACTTTTAGCTATTTGCTATTCTCCCCGAAGTAGTTGGTATTTCAATCTTATAATAATCAGAATACGATCGACGATCATTTTCTTTTGTTAATAAAATAATAATACAATCATCGTACTTCTTTTTAAAACTTTTAGCTATTTGCTATTCTCCGGAGAGGAAGCTGTTTTTTGTTTGATTAATAATCAGAATACGATCGACGATCATTTTCTTTTGTTAATAAAATAATAATACAATCATCGTACTTCTTTTTAAAACTTTTAGCTATTTGCTATTCTCCGGAGAGGAAGCTGTTTTTTGTTTGATGGAAAGTTCGCTTCCCCGTGATTTGACTGGTTTCCAAATGGTTCGTTTATTCTTTTGAAAGGCCATGCCCCCCCACTAACGTATCTTCAATGCGCAGCCGGGTTATCTTGATGGAGCTCTCCCAGCTCCTCCTACCTATTTTTAGGGGCTTTTTGTCTCAGATGATGGCAAGCACTATGAGATAAGGGATCTCTCGGGTCCCTAATCAGGCATATGCAGCTTGGGTTTCCAACGATCAGCTTTTTTTGTTAGTTAATGCCTCTCTTACAACAGAGATTCTGGCTCAAGTGATTGATCTTTCTTCAGTCAAGGGATGCGGCATCTACGCTCAAGAATCGCAAGTTTAATGCAGCTTCGACTCCAGAATAGAAGACCCACTACTATTACTATTGATAGTCCTGCTACTAAAAAACTTTACTCTTTTCTTGACATTGATAAGATAACATTCTCGAATGAGATAAATTATATGACCATTTTTATGTATACAGAATGCCTCTTTCAAAGTCCTTAAAGAGTCTCCCCCTGCTCTAAATAGAAGCTGGTTTTTTTCTCAAGATGGAAGGGGGTTACTTTTTTTTGAGCAATAAGCAACCCCCTTTAAAAACAAACCTTTAAACAATGAAAAGTCTTGCACTATTCGGCAAGTTCGCAACCGGAGTCCCACAGCTGCGTAGAGGCCTCCGGGATTTCGGATTTACTGACGAGGAGAGACAACGTGCTGCCCACCCAAGAACTATACCGGCGCCCCAGAGGGGTAGCCAGACGCAGCGAAGATTTCCTCGAATGACAAGAGAGTGGGAAGCTGTAGGGAAAATACCAAGGAGAAAATAGGTAAGTCCCCTGACATCATTCCAAGAAAGGGCTAAAGTACCGACTTTTGAGAAAGCAGTCTTTGAAGCATCAAGCCCTCAGGTGAAGGCCCCTCTCCGGATATCTGAAGCTGTTCATTTTATAGAGGGGCGTGTTCAAATGCGTAAGGGTCTTCAGGCTTTGACTTATCTTTGGGGACCCGCGGCAGCCAATATTATCCGGATCCCCTACTGGCTAGGTCGCGGGGTTGGCCCCAATAGGACGCAGTTCCTTTTGAAGGAGATGCGTCAGGAGGGGGAAGCCTCGGGGTTAAGATCCCTTCCCCCGGGTTCCCCCAATATGAGGGTCCTTCCTTTCACTTTGGGCGACCCGCCGTCTTACTCCTATCTTCGTGACATTCGATTTGTTCTGCTGGTCTGTTTATGCATAGCTGCCCGGCGGGCTTCCGTCCCAGACTACTAACTTTTTATGCAGCCTGTCGCTGTCTGTTGGTCGGATATCGCCTACCTTGTTAAGAGGGTCTTTTTGCGGAACGTTGGAAGCGATCAGGAAAGAGAGCTAGTACAGCACAGAGAAAGGGAGCTTGTTTTCGAGCAAGGTAGCGCAGTAGTTGCTTGTTGGCTGTTTCGACTTTGAGAGTGGTAACTGAAGCTAGCGAGTTGTTCTTGTTGTTCAGAACTGGCAAGCAAGTAAACTAGTTGCTTCGCTTCGCTTAGCCTACTGTGTAGCCTTACAGCTATTAAGACATTCAGGGGCTGTGTAACTGCTGTTAGAACGCTTTTCTTAATCCGTTACGGATGTCGAAAAGTGAAGATTGGTTCTGTACCAGGTCATGGTGATATGTTTGATAAAGGTTTGTTTCGTCGATAGCATTTTTTGATGTGGGATGCGTAGTAGCTGTTGTCACAGTAGGGGTCCTAAGGCGGGAATTGTACTAAAGTAGCCATAGCGTTGATTGCTCTCCTTGTTCTATGTATAGGAACGAATTCTCTTAAGGAAAGCCTTCTTTCTCGTGTGAGGGTTGGTCATAACTTGTGTTTATCTGCTGTTAAATGACTTTATAGAGTCCTAAGGGTAGTATCAAAGATAAAGGATTCAAGCCGTATTAGTTTTGATTAGCTGTCCCAGGGAAAGGTGGATGTTGGCATGCCCGAGCTAAGATCGGTTGAGGCGGATAAAGACGGTTGCGTAGCTTACTTGGTAAAGGACTCCTTTAGTTTAGCGGTCATGGATCGATTCTAGGTGGTTCACTTGTATACCCCTATTCTCAGAGTTCACGCTCTGATCTAGCAAATCTACTTTTCAGATGAGTTCCATAGTTTTGGACAGGACAGGTGGGAACCAGGGGGTCAAGCGTCTTTTAAAGCAATCGGGCAAATGCGTGTATACACTAGTTTACTAGTTTGACTTACTTTTGTACTAGCGTGAGCGTACTTGTGTGTTAAAGGTGTTTGCCCGCGGCTATTCGTAGATCTGGAGTTCTGCCCTATAGCCTGTGCGACTTTTAACCCTGAGTAGCGGGTATTAGGTGAGGGAATACCTGCGGAACCGTTTAATTGTGGAATGGAACAAGTTACGCACCTTTGAGTTCTCGGGGTGAGGCGCGAAGCTAGTTCTCGAGTAAGTAGCTAAAGCAAGAGGGGAATCAGGCAAGCGATCGTAGGTACACTAAGTAACTTGTTATATAAGCAGATTGGTGTGGAACTAGATGGAGTAACAGTTGTTGTGTAGCCAGGTTCACCTGCTCAATGCCAATGATACGAAGAGCTAGCTTGGCTACCCTGGCTCAGAGAAAAGTCTACTTGTTTGCTAGAGAAAATGACCCTTTCGGTTTCGGGTTTGCTTTTCTTTTTTATTTGCACTTATATTAGTGTTCCGTGTACCGCACCGCAGCTTGTCTTGTGCAGCCTATGCAAAGCAAGCCTCCATAGGGTACAAGGTCGAAAAGAAAAAAGAAAGACAATAATAATATAGAAAATAACAATATGAAGAATTGCTTAAAAAACTCAGCGCGTTCAAAATCTAAGAAAAGTGGGAAAAATCATAAGAGAAGCAAGGTCCACAGAAGGTTGGGAAATAGTACGCCCGGCTCACCAGGTTCTACCACTGCGGGGCCCAATCATACTCAAAATCAGAATTTGATCCTGGCTCAGAAGGAACGCTAGCTATATGCTTAACACATGCAAGTCGAACGAAGTGCTCTTGGACGACTCTTTAAATTCCGTTAAGTAACTTAGTGAGTGCTTTGGCTTGGAAGAAGAAAATGAAAACAAAGAAAGATTCTTAGGTGGACAACTAGACTTTTGGGATGGGAGGGAGCTCTGATTTATTTGTGCTTTTGGTGATCTTGAAATGTTTTAGAAAATAATGTGAGTTTTCGGGATGCTAGGCTGTTCCTCTTTCTATCTATATCTTCTTTCCACCTAGGGTAGGGCAGCTTTCTACCCGCACTTGGACTTTCATTCTTAGCCGCGAACCCCTCTGGTTGGCTACCAGCTCTTGGGGTTCTTTATCGCTTCTCCCATGCATTTCGTTGGTCAACAACCAACCCTCTTTATAGTTCTTCACTACTCCTACAGGCTTTACGGAGTTAACTGGAGGGAATAATTTTTTCTCAATCAATCATGTCTCAACTAGAATCAATCATGTCTCAACTAGAATCAATCATGTCTCCACTAGATAAATTCACTTATTTCACACAATTCTTCTGGTCATGCCTTTTACTCTTTACTTTCTATATTGCCATATGCAATGAGGGTGGTAAAAAAATAATAAACTCGTCCTCTTCCAGTCAAAGGACGCAACTGGAAAGGAGGGAGAGTAGTATAGTCAAATTTGGGGTTGGGGGTTCGGGGTCGGATGATGACGATGACCCTAACAAACGGAGATATAAAGCCGTTTCGAAAACCTGCATAGACGCAAGCATTTCCTTAATTAGAGAATTGAGACTCAATCTAGTAGTAGACACTACTAATGAGAATTTGCGTGCTGGTCTTTCAAATCCGAGCACTCAGAAATGGAATTCGGCTATAAGAACCGCCCTTGAGGAGCGGTTTGGTCATTCTCGATACAATTGGAGACGCATAGCCCACTTCCTCATTGTTAGTAGTGAACTAACAATGGAAGGCGAGCAAAGCCCATTTTTTCTTAGAGTTCTAAACTTGGTTAAAGAACACTAAGGATCTGCTGTCACGCACGGTAGAGTGATTCGCCAGGTGTGAAATCCCATTGTATTCGAGGAGTCAGGGATTTGCTGGGAATTCCTCTTCTAATTTTATAGTTATAGTAGTCTTTTTGAAACAGACAGTTCACAGTGCTTATTCTATATATACTTTAAAAGCCAACTCATGAATCCACTCTATTTTCATTACGAAGATGTATCGCGTCAGGATCCGTTGCTCAAACCGAATCACACCAACGTTATGGAAGTTCCTGGATTGTGTAAGATAAGAGTAGTACCAAAGGCAGCACCTTCTATCAAAAATGGAAAATTGGCTATGGAGATTCCGCGCGGTCAGAAATTAATACAGACACAAAGGTTTTCAACAGGAAAGTCGTTTCGATCCAATCCATTCTTGGGGTCAAATAAAAAAGGATATGTCAGTGACTTAGCACGACAAAGCAC